TGACTGGAATCTTTTTCTGTTCCTTCTACTTCATCTTCTGTTCCTTCTACTTCATCTTCTGTCCCTTCTACTTCATCTTCTGTCCCTTCTACTTCATCTTTTTCTGTTCCTTCTACTTCATCTTCTGTCCCTTCTACTTCATCTTTTTCTGTTCCTTCTACTTCATCTTCTGTCCCTTCTACTTCATCTTTTTCTGTCCCTTCTACTTCATCTTCTGTCCCTTCTACTTCATCTTTTTCTGTTCCTTCTACTTCATCTTCTGTCCCTTCTACTTCATCATTATCAAACTGACTGGAATCTTTTTCTGTCGGCGAGGATCCCACCAGAGCGCCTTCTAACTCTAATAGACCATGAACTAGATCAGATAGGCCATGAACTAGATCAGAATCGTTCTCAACGAGTCCATAAGAAGTGATCCTATTTTTTTCATCGGGTCCGGGGGGAGACAAAAGGTCTTGAGCGATCGATCCGGCAGAACAACTCAAAAGATAAAGAAGTATCGTTAATTTCTTCATGCTCGTTCCAAGTTCGAAGTACCATTTGTACAAATCAGAATCCCCTTCGTCACATGAGTTCTTCTTGATATAGATAGATATAGGATCTATGGGGCAATTCCTTAGAAGTACATTTTGTGCAACAGCCCTTCCTATCTGATAGAAAAGGATCCCATGCTCCTGAACCGGTCTTACGTCGGCTCGCAAATCCCAAGTTTTTCTATGAAGAGCAGATCTAATTGTAGTAGTGTCTATAATTGATTTCTTCTGTGTAATACTAATCGATAGGGCCTCATTGGTAAGTGCTACAAGATCTGGTACACTGGGACCCAAGGTTGTGGACCCGAATCCATTAGTATGGAACATTTTCTTTTCCAAGTGAAATCCCCTAGTATATGAAAGGGTGAAAAGGCACTTTCGTTGTTGTGGAATAAGAAGCCTTCGTATCTTAATGCATGTATTTAATTTATTCGGAGCTATTAGAGCGGGATCCACTTTTTGGGGAATATGAGTCGAAGCAATAACAAGAATATCATTTTTAGTGGAACATCTTTCACAATCCCTGGAGAGATGGTTCACTAATAGACCGAGGGATAAGTAATTCGACTCATTCGAATCCAGATCATGAATGTTTGGAATCCATATTATGCAAGGAGACATTGCTTTTGCTAATTCGAATTGAAGGGTGATATAAAATTCGTCTATTTCCTCGTCCAGCATCTGATACACAAGTGGCACATTCGTCGTAGTTAGCAACTCCGTCATCTCGCTATCAACAAAATCGTCCATATCACCAGGCTCATAATCGTCCATATCACCAGGCTCATAATCGTCCATATCACCAGGCTCATAATCGTCACTGTCATCGTAAAAAAAATCAAAAAAACTGCCCTCGTAATCGTCCGCCTCGTCACCATACTCATCAAAAAAGCCACTCTCGTCAATATCAAAACCGTTAGGCGTCTTGTTATCCAGGAACTTGTTCAGAACTACTGTAATGAAAGGAACATAGGAGTTTGTCGCTAGGTATTTGACCAAATAGGATCGTCCAGTTCCTATAGAACCTATCACTAAAATACCCCTAGAGGGAGATAGGGCTAAGCGGAGCGAAAAGGGTTTTCCATGAGATGCTAAATGAAAACTATTAGCCCCGCACGAGGTTTGTGAATAAGTGATTGTCTGATAATGAGCAAGGAATATCCGTCTTTCTGCTAAACAGGATGTATTGCACTCATAATTCATTAGATCCTTTTTATGAATGTCAACTAAGTGTCGTAAGTAAATTGCTCCCGGTTGTTCAATCATTTGATAACCAGAGTCATTCTTTGATAAATGATCACTATGAGTCAAACTCAATAGAATTTGATCAATCCTTTTTTCTCTCGTTAAGGTGGAAAACGGAACCAAGAATTCTCTTTCTTTATCCTCAATCGCATCACAGTTCGCGATCCAGGATTCTATTTTATCGTCAATCAAACAACAATGACCGTTCACATTTTCTATTATTTGATCATAACGATAACGTTGACCAGAACAGAGAGAAGAGAAATCCCCTAGCTCTGTTATCAATGAATGGAGCTCTTTACTTGTATGACTTAGATGTCTCGTATTTTTCAAAAAAGCGATTCGATTGATGGGATTTGGTGTGATACTGATGAGATCGAAGAGATGGATAAGAAAAGATTTGCGTCCACCCCATAGCATCTTGCCGCCAGAGGCAGACACCCATAGTTCTTCTAGATAATCTACTAATTTTTCCAGAGCAACTAGAAAGAGCTTCTTTAAAGAATGATGTTCAGGGTACCTATCCAGAAGTTTTCGCAACTCCACGATGTATGATGGAATCATCAAAGATTGGGCCCTTGCGAAATCTCTCTGTAACTCACTATAGGCTCGGGAAAAAAAGATAAGGTGTGAAAAAAGGAGATATCCAGCAACAAGAAGAAGGAAAAGGATTGAATAGAGGAACTCCCGAACATTTGGCCATCTCAGATCTGTCGATATCGATGGTGACTCATTATTTCGATGAATCATTTCTTCATACAGAAGAAGCTTATGGAAACACTTACTCGAAATCTCACTTATCCGATTCCATTGTGAAAGACACAATTTTTTCTGAAGAATTCGCCATGATGTTCCGCATGGATCAGATATAGCATGACAAATGGACACAAATTTAGGACTGCTCCTTAGTATCGGCAATAGGTATGATGACCAAGTATCTAAAAACATCAACTTTAGCAAATTGTACCCTGTCGAGGTAAGGATAAATGGCATATATGTTTTGAATAGATTCCAGTTTGAGAGAATTGAAGAAACCCTATCTCCTTGCAAGGCTCTATCCATCTGCACTTTCTCAACCCATTTCTTTAGATAAAGACTCTGTTTTTTCTTTTTCCTCTTTTCGGATGAGAAACATTTCTCAGAATGAATCAAACCCATGTTTGAATTGAAATTGAGATACTGATACAAGTTCTTCCCTTCTGAATCAGATAGATTCATATCTGAAAGAGGTTGACAATAAGTTCTTTCAAAATTGACTATCTGTCCCTCTGTTAGAGGTGTTCCAGAAATGTCTGCGATCGAGTAAATAGCTCTACGAACTAATGGATCAGATCGCATTGCAAGGTGGAAATATTTGTAAAAGTTATACCTTTCATCACCACTTTGTGGAAAATCCTTAGGTATGAATATGTTAGATACCTGTGACTCGATTGGTGAAATAGTATCTCTCTCCAAAAAAGCATGTTTTTTTTTGCCGCCGCACAAAGAAAATTTTGTGTTGCGAATGAACAAGATATTGAGGAATTGTCCATACGTAAAATCAAAATTCTTGATACGGGCCCTTTCCACATAAAAGGGGAATCTTTTGTTACAAAAGAAGCCGAAGTCATGTGGATTCTTCAAGAATCGAAGTCGATTTGCTTTATAAAAAGAAGATATCAATGAACTTCTATGAAATGGTTTCACGGGATTCAACCAATTGTCTTGATCGTGGGATATCATTGAGAAATAGGAATCCAAAGATTTCCTGCTATTATTTCTAGTATGGAATGAGTCAATCATCCCCTCTGGTTTCTTATTGAACAATAATTTAGATTTTTGGGAAGTCTCATGATCATCCAATAATAATGGTTTCCATTTTTTCAAATAAACGAGTTGAAGACCTATTGATTCTAAGAACTGATTGCAGAGTTGATCATTCGGACCTTTCAATTCAGAGACGCGGATCTCGGACCTATGAATGGGGGGGGTATTCCCGAAACTCACAAAGAAAAAAGGAAGTGAGTTAGACAAAAAAAGAAGTAACTTGGAGAAAACGAAAGGAAGGAACTTATACAAATCTTTTTTGTCGATAACCTCAGACCGATCACTCGAATATTGGTTAATACGTGATCGATATCGATCAATACGTAATCGATATCGATCGAAGACCACTTGAAAACGGCTCTTCTGCTCAGAAACGAAATGTTCCAAATGTTCCTGGAAATTCTTGCTCCCATTGGACCATTTGTATCTATATGCATTAGGGTCCCGATTCACGGATCTCTCGGTTCGAGAAATCAAAATAAGAGGATCGGACCATTTCTTTTGACTCTTTTTCAAATTCGATAAATGTTGGTTGATCGTATATTTCAAAAAAGTTCTATGATTCAGAGTATCATTTCCTATTTGATCCCTTTGAATTCCATATTCGAAGTTGCGATCGGATCGATTCATTAAAAAGAATTGATTCAATACATTTCTTATGTACCCATGGGTGCTATATTGGATTTGAATCAGATTTCGGATCCATCTATATTGATTGACTGCCTCCACTATGTTGTTGCTAGCAAATACCACTATTTTTGGTTTTGGATCTTCCAAATCATTCCCGCAGGAGATCTGGACCCACCTTTTTCTGATCCTTCGATAAAAGGATTCATTCTCTTCGTAAAAAACAGGAGGTAGAACCAATAAGGATTTGTTTTTCGATTCATCCCTGGAGTTGAATACCTCAGCCAAGAATTGTTTTTGATCCAATATGGAAGAATCAATAGAAAAGGCAAATCCCTTATGATACACCAGATCCGGCTCGGTTATTGATAGAGTGAATAGATCTGCCATTTCTTGAAATCTCTCTTCTGAATCCAGTTCATCCTTCGGAACCCTATCACATCCCGGATCTGATGAAATAGGATGAATTGAGACGGTCTTTTGTAAATACGTAATTGTCTTGAATAGATTAACTATTTCTTTATTTTCCGATCGCCGGGAAGGGACAAAAGAAACATCTTGTTCTTTCTTCAACAATTTCTGATCCACAGTGGACCTCTCAGTAGGATTCGAACCCAGATGAAGTTCTGACCATCCGTCAGAGAAAAAAGAAAGAATGGATCTTGTAGGATTCCCAAGAAATTCTTCGATTTCTTCCGGAGGGAGATGATTATTCATCTCCTTCTCACCTTCCGTGAATAGCCGGGACTTTGAGGAAGATCCAGAAAGGCATTTAGAGAATCGGTCTGA